CTAGAGAAAGGAGCTTCTACCTCTCTTGCTTGGGCGCCAGCCTATCCTTCTCATAAGACCGACCAATAATTTCATGTTTTTGCATTTATCTGCCGCAGTTTACAATTATCTGCCGTTGGTGAAATAGAAAAGGGTATTTTATTATTAGGCTGAAACCGAAAGCCTCAGGCGAAAGGGCAGCTCAAAAGTAATAAGGTTCTGAAAAAAAGAAAAGCCTTAAGGCAACTAGAGCTAGGAAAATTTGAACCCCAACCACAAATGAACGGGCATTTTCGGGGACTAGCCCTACCTCATTTAATCTTCCTATTAATCTATCTATTCTAGTGGCATAAGAAAAAGTATACACCTGTATGCGACAGGACCTGGTTGCCCAAGCTGCACTACGTACCCTTCTTTGTTAAGGGATCAGGTCACACGTAGTTCTCTCCTAAAGTAAGCAGCAAACATTAGTACGAGTGATTCCGCCTCAAACTATAAAGAGGGGGTTCCCTGGGGCGACACGATATTGAGAGAAGCTTTTTTTTCATTCCCAAGGAAATCGAAATCGGAGCGAGAAAATCTCTGGTGCACGGGGTCTTACCGTCTAGCCGCCGGGTCAATCTCTTTTCCGTAGACGGAGTAAGATTTGGTTAAGGTCGATTTGACTCCGCAGACGGGCGTTCTCACAAGTTAAGTAAGTGGTCCTCCTTACCACCTCCTCGTAGTCCGCCTCATTGGGTAAAGCTTCCTCCTGCCCCTCGCCACCCACGGGTATGACTGGAAGATGCTCCGCACCATCTTCTTGCGGAATTCCCACCTGGGGCGCGCCCCCGTGAACCAGCTGATGCGCCTCGTCTTGGACGGGAGTCCCCTGTTGTTGATCCGGCTGAACGGGATAGGCTAAAAATGGGGGTCCACCTCCCGGGGAACTTGAACTATGCGCGGGCGGCACATCCCTTGGCTCGGGAGAGAGCGGCGGAGCTTGATCTCCTTCGACCTCAATAATAGGTGAAAACACCATTTCCGTCAAGGAAAGGGGGGATAAGCTATCAAAAATATCATCCCTGTCTCGGTCGGAACCGCCCCCCTGCGCCGCCGGTACGGCCTGGACTTCAGAACTTGAGGCGCCATAACCCCCAGCAGGCAACATCATATTCCCGAAAGGGGGCGCGGCTTCGGTAGCTAGGAGAGCTCGAACGGCAAAAAGAATAGCCGCCGCAAAGAGACCCCCTGAGCCGCCCAAACACATATGTAGCAAAAATGAGAGGGCTCGGCCCCCTATTACAAAAGAGCCTTTTTTGAGGAACAAATACAACAACGTTGAGTTCAGATATATATAAAATACATATAGTAGAACAAGGAGCATCAACAGACAAAGAAATGAAATGGACCATCGTTTCCAAATGCGTAACTTTGAGTTCATACCCATACGGTTCTTATTGTATCTAGTCTGAGAAAATGAAGAGAAAAAAAGATTCTTAAAAAGACGAACTCCATGAAAAAGATGATAGGCAAGGGAAAAGGCAGTAAGACCGACTGAGCTTGGGATGAACTTCGATGAATTAGACGAGGATTGGTAGAAATTCTCATAGGTCAAGCTAATCAAACCCATTTTCGGACAAAGAAAAGGACTAAACAAGACCATAGTGGCGAGGAAAGCCCCGGAGATTCTATGGGAAATTGGAAACGTCGAAGTGAGCTGTGACATATAAAGAGTAAGATGAGGTGGTAACGGTCGATGGATTTTTTTCATATTGTATAGATTTAAGATTTGAGTCTTAGCTGACTTCAGCTCACATCAAGGTGACAGGATTCGAACCTATGGCCCTCTGTACCCAAAACAGATGCGCTGACCAGACTGCGCTACACCTCGTCTCACCCCCCCCCCTTATTATAGGGCGAGTCACTTTCACTTGAAGCTGAAAAATGTATGCGCGCGCTAGCGCGTTTTACCTTAGTAATAAGCTTTGAAGCCAGCAAGCAACGGCTTTGAAGCCGTTGCTTGCTGGCTGCTTCAAAGCCTATTAGTAAAACGCGCTCATACGTTTTGAAGCTGGGCTATTCCTTTGAAACCAAGAGCCACCCGATCGATGAAGACTCGAACCGAACTCGCCCATCCTTTTTGGGCACAGGGACGCGAGAACCAATCCGAGTAATCAACCGCTTTTATCAAATCTGCCTCCAACCACTTTTCAACTTCCTCTTTCACTTTCATTTCAAAATCCGGCTCGCTCCCGGCTACGTGTCCTTTTGACCCTTCGCCCGCTTAGAAGTGGATTCGAACCACTGACACAAGGATTTTCAGTCCTTTGCTCTAACCAGCTGAGCTACCTGAACCACTTTCCTAAAGTGTGTTTTCTTCATCGCCGGAGGGAGGAGCTTGCTCGACGAACCGAGAGCCGCGGGGCGAAGCGAAGTAATGAGCTGAGCGAGTAACGCAAAGGTACCAATCAAAATCTAATCGTCTTTTATTATTCTATATATTCTATAATTCTATTCTAATTTATGAGCGCTGTCATTTATTATATATTTATATAGCATCAACATGACAATAACATTACACAGGCATTCATTCTCCCGAGAAAGAAACCCACGTTACGGTTCTTTATTCATTAAGAAAATTCATTCATACAATACGTTATGAAATGAGAGCCCTATCTATCCGCGCGCTGGTCTGCTTGCTCATTATTGGTCTTCTTCATTATTGCAATACGCATCAAAATAAAGGCGCCTTCACTACACTAGTTATGGATCGAACTCGGGCCAGACGGCGGAACGACGCCTTTTAGAACCATTCACTGCTGCAGCTGGATTGAAAAGCAGCCCCGGCCCCGGGGGAGCGAGCAGGAGGGCGAGAAAGAGCAGAAGCAGCAGCACCGCCACCGCCGCAACAACAACAGACGCCGCGGATTCGTCGTTCTTGCGCCGTCCATAAAAAACAAAAAAAAAGATGGGCATCAAGGGCCCGAGATTATATGCTGCTGCAGAAGCGGAATCGAAGGGGTTGGTTGGAAGGTAAGTACCGCATGATTGGCTGGTTGGTTAGGGGTCTTTCCCGAGGCGTCGACGCTTCCCGCGACCCTTTTGCTTGCATGCAATTCGTGCCGCCGGTCATGCATGCCGTGCGCATGGCGGCTCCACTATCATGCATGCCGTGCCGCCGGGCCTAGGGGACGTACAACGCCTTTAAGGCAAAGAGCAGACAATTCTCTGAATGCTCCGAAGATAGGCCCGCCTCGTTCGTTCGGTCAGGTGTTCTTCGCTATCTATAGACGCCACCAAGAACAAGAAAAGAGGCTCTCCGCTCCTAGTCACACTAAGAAGTCGTGCTCTTCTGTCCTCCGGGGGACTCCACCAAGAGGTTCTTTCTCTCACGTAATTTCGCCCGCCCGTTCCACTTCCGTGCCGGAGGAAATGGGATTCGAACCCATGATACAATCTTCTTGTATGTCGATTTAGCAAACCAATGCCTTAAGCCACTCAGCCATACCTCCAAGTTGTTGATCGGAATTGGATGTGCCGGGTTGGGTTGGTTGCCCGAAGGGCTATCTGATCCGATCAACTGCGTAAGCCGTAGCGCGCGTACTCTTCCTCTATGAGCGAGACTCTATCCAGATCTATGGATCTCCCCAGCATCCAAGCACCATCCAAATCCGCCACTCGTTTGGCGACGCCTTCTTTTCTATGAACACCCCACCACTGAATGATGAACTTTGCCAGTCTTCGCCTCCGACCCGACCAGGAGAGAACACACGGTCAAGCCGACGCCCTTACCTGCCTTCATTGAATTCATATCTCCTTCGTCTGGTCGAGAAGGGAGAAAGCCCGGGGAACTGGACCGTGACTCTTCTATTACATTACATTACGGAGAAGCCCATTCTCGTCATGATCGATCCACGTCCTACCATAGTGCCCGGAGAACCAGGCTTGCTTAGCTTACCAAGCTAGCTTACTAAGCTAAGCGCGAAGGAATTTTTCGTTGATTGCACGAGCAAGCTTCAAAACGTATGCGCGCGCTAGCGCCTTAACAATACAATATATATAGTCGTTTTGAAGCAAGCAAGCTTCAAAACGTATGCGCGGCCGTTGCTTGCTGGCTTCAAAGCTTATTAGTAAAACGCGCTAGCGCGCGCATACGTTTGTCAGCTGAAAAACGTATGAGCGCCAACGCGCGCAACGGCCGTTGCTTGCTGGCTTCAAAGCTTATTAGTAAAACGCGCGCAGTAGTTTTGAAGCTGGTAGAAAGATTATATTCTTGATGGGGCTTTGGTGGCTCATGAGTGTGTGCATTCGAGGTATCGGAGCAGACGTCCTGGCCTAATATGCAAGTTGGATATCGAAAAGGCGTATGACCATGTCGACTGGGATTTTCTTCTGTATATGCTGGGTCGATTTGGGTTTGGTGTTAAGTGGAGGGGGTGGATTAAAGAATGCATTGCGTCAGCTTGGTTTTCTGTGTTGATAAATGGTACGCCTAAAGGCTTTTTCAAGAGCTCTCGGGGGTTGAGGCAAGGGGATCCGCTCTCACCTTTTTTGTTTGTGATTGTTGCTGAGGCGGATGATTGAAAAGGCGAAAGTGGAAGGTCTGTTGAGGGGGTTCAGTGTGGATCGTAGCAATCTTCAAGTATCTCATCTTCAGTTTGCGGATGAGACTATCCTGTTTTGTGATGCTGAAGTTGCGATGGTCAGAAATTGAAAAGCAGTTTTGCGTTGCGTTTCAGATTAGTAGCGAGGGCTTTAGTATGAATTTTTCCTAAAGTGAGGTTTTCGGCATTGGTGTGGAGGATAGATCTATGGAAGAGCTGGCTGCCTTTATGGGTTGCAAATGGGGTCGTCTTCCTACATCTTATCTCGGTCTGCCTCTTTATGTGGGTAAGCCAAGCTTGAATCTATGGGAGCCGATTATTGAGCGCTATGAAAAAAAGTTGGCTACGTGGAAATGCAATTATCTTTCGTTTGGGGGAAGAATAACGCTCATCAACTCGGTTCTATCGAATCTTCCGATCTACTTTTTGTCTCTCTTCCATTGCCCGGCGAAAGTGGTGGATAAGTTGGAGAAAATTCAAAGAAATTCTCTTTGGTGCCGATAATGTTAGGAAAGATCATTTGGTAAATTGGAAGGAGGGATGTTTCACTCTGAAGCGGTCTGGTGGTTTGGGTGTTAGATCTTTAAGGAGGGTGAACGATGCTTTACTTGGAAAGTGGTGGTGGAAGTTCCTCGCCATTCTTCCTCACTTCCGCGAGCGCCACCATTTTTCAAAAAATCGTATTAAAGAAAAATGAAATGATTGAAATTCTAAGTCCATCAATCTGAAAGAGGGAAGAGAGATCAAACAGCGTCCCCTGTTCCGACAGCAAATGGCAGCGAGCTTAAATGCGCTCCCTGCAGGGTTGGAGTCTCTCTATAGCGGGAGGCTCTTATCTGCGTAACCGAACGATGACGCTATAAAAAACGGTAAGCTGTTTCACTTGGTAATTCGAAAGCTACCGCGCCACAAGCAGAGGGATCCTGCGCGCGGATTCAAAAGTCAAAATCGTCGTGGATGGGAACGCAACTTGATGTGCTTATCAGGCTAGCTGAGGGCCGGTAGCCGCTATGGTAGCCATCCAGATTGCGTGATTGGGAATTACACTGACGGTTGAGCGGTTGGAAGAGACATAGCAGACGACCTTCCGTGAGCACCGAGGTGCAATGATCCGTTGGAATATGTTTCCAGCATCCCATCCAAAAATAGGGGAACCCAATCTAGAATAAGTCCGGCATATCGGCACTGTAAAACCAAAGGTGAATACCAGCTGGGAAAATCCGAAGTAGGTGTTACGATGACCGGAACGACTTCTGCAGCTGCGAACTGTCTTATTGCTTGAATAAAGCGTCGGGAGTGGTTGCTCTCTCCCCTATGGGTACAGACTACAGCGGCAGATTCAAGCGCATGAGTTCAGAGGGATCAGTTTCACGTCTATAGATCGTGATCTGAATATGAAGTGGATTCCAGGGACAGCTGCTTCTATAAACACAAGAAACGGTCTTGTGGACTTACAAAACGGATTGAGAACTTGCCAGTACACGCTGAGCCTCCTCAATGAGATGAGGTACCTCATTGAGGATTACGGGAATCGTGGTGCCGCCCAGGGGCGATAGGGGGGACCAATGCGCGGTCTATGTGCCTAAAGATTGAAGAAAGGCCTTTTCCTTCCGAATGAGCCATTCACCACGGAGCTTGGGAAACTTCAGAAAGGGCTGGCAAGGAGCTAGCAAGCTCAACATCCGGCTGCAGAAAGACACATCAGTTTGATAAAGCTCAAACTCAGCAATGATGCGGGTGTCTGGACCAACAAGTAAGAGAGCTACTGAATATTCAGACAATCATATAGCTCGATAAAGCCAGCGCTATAAAAAAAAAAGAGTACCGTATCAAAATAGTCTGCCGTACCTCCTAAAAAGATTATTCCGGAATAAATGGGCAATAGTTAGGAGAGGTGCGCCAGCGGCGAGCAGAAGCAAGGTTATTAGATACCGAAGGCCCGGCCAGAAAGCCGTATCGCGCAAGGCGCTCACGTTTTTTGTCTGGGTATGGTTTTGCTACTGTAGACTATGGCTCCGATCTACTGGTGCCCCCGCCTCTGCTTCTCCCGCTCATGGCCATAGGTATGTACCCGGACGGGAGACTTTTGTTGCTACTCCTGCTTATGCTTATGGGTAAGAAAGTGGTGCTAGTGAGATGTATCTATCTGTACGAGATGCTACCTATGCCTTAGCCTCTGTGAACTATGTGCCTTACTCTGAAACTAGTGGGGGTGCTAGTGATGCCTTCGCTCCAACTACCTCTGCATCTGCATCTGTCCATCGTGCTCCAGCTCACTCCGATGCCTGAAATGCTACCCATGCTCCTATCTCCGCCCATGCCTTTGCCTTTACCATCGATGAGTATGGATCCTGCTCTTCGACTGGAGCAACGTAAAGTACTGATGGGTCCCGATCATCCGGAACACGGTCTCTATCCGGAAATGAGTACACTTATGGGGTCTTAGAGTTATGCCTTTGCTTCTCCTGCACCTTAGGGATATGGGACTAGATATGGAACACCTGGATGGACCATAGGTAGGTATGTGCAAAATCCCGGAACATCACTTCTAGGAAGACGTCAAAATCTTGATCACTTGTTGGAACAGGTAGGGACGCTGGGCGGGGTGGCAGTGGGAAAGCCGGATTGGGATATGTTGTAGCAGGATCTACGAAACTAAGGTGGTTGTACGGTTCCACTTTTTATAACTGGATTTTGATCCCTGGATATAGATCTGGATCACTAGGGGCTGGATCAGGATCCCGCTCAATAAGATATGGATATGGATCTTTATAGAGGGAGATACCTACTAAGCCTGGTGCAGGTACAAGAAGGCCCGGTGGTGTGGGTGGTGCTTAAACAGATAGAAGGAACCCAGCGAAGGTAATGTATCAACTTATGATGCATCTACCCTTGCTTTAATGGATGGATCTGTCTATGCCCTGGTATATAGGCCCAGAAGTTGGAACAGCTGCCTATGCTATGGGGTATGCTTCTAGGTCTCGATCACGAAGGTCCTAATCGTCGATAACGATCTATAAAGGCGACCACGATCACGAGAAGCAAAAGCTCGATCGGGATCTATATATGCGACTTAGTCAACTGCTTCAACTGATGCTCGGCCGCTCACTATGCTCCCCATGCGACTCACTCTGCGTTGAGGTGCTGTGCCTCCACTGGCTCGGATGCTTCATTTGGGCCCGGGTATGAATCTGCGTATGTATCTGTATCCGCATAAAAGACTGCTTCAACCACTCGATCAACTGGCTCTGCTACTTGCTCAGATGTTGCTTTGAGGGGAATAATGCAGAATTCATATGTTCCCAGTGCGAAGAATGCATCGTAACATAACAGATATGCATATTTGCCTCCCGGGGAAAAATCGATCGAAATGAATCTCAGTGATCCAACAATTGAGCCCACCAAGTGCTACGAGTGCATCGTACTATAGAGAAAGATGCGCATTTATCCTTCCCCCCGGGGGAAAGGGATGACCTCTGAATCGGGACTGAGCGATCGAAGTGACGGATTTCTGAGTAGATTCGATCTCCCCTCTTTCGACTAACTTCGAAAAGAATGCATTGGATGGATGCCCGGGAATCATCTATACAGGGAATATCATTGAACATAGAGAAAAAGTCCCCTTTCATGAATTTCTCAATGAAACATTGAGTTGGGGCAGAGGCCTCTGAGCGAGTAACACCACCCATGGCGGAGATAGAGGCGGAGGCTTTGATTGGAGCATAGGTTGTTGTTGGTGCGTAGAGAGACAAAAGGTTACACTTGGTTACTAATTATGTGTATAGTAATAGTTCGACCGGGCTGGGCTGCTTTGCGTATAGCTTCCGGGGTGGCATCGAGATATCAGGGACCAGCCGAATCGGCGTGAACAAGGGCAGTATCTCACGTCAGCACCTAAAACAGCAGCAACATAAACCTAAACCATTCCTATGACGGTGGAGCCACGGCGAAAATAGTATAAGCAGCACTCACTCGGGCTCATCCCAGCAGTCGTACGTCAGGTCCATTCCTATGCTCAGCTTAGGCTCCCCCATCCCCATTTCAGTTAGGGCAGGGGCAATCCCGTGGCGAATCCCACATAGACCAATAGATCGAGATCCATAGTCATAGTCCATTTCGGATCCAGATCGAGCTTGTTTTGAGCGAGTGGCTAATGATCCTGCATATATATATGTACTTGATTTTCTGGACCATAGCATATTATGGGCGTACGCTAAAGCTTCACATTGGTCATTGAGTAAAGTTCTGACTGTTTCTGGGGCTCCATGCATGTCAAGCTGTTTCCTAGGTTACTGGATCATTGACTATACTATGGTACTAACCTTCACCATGGTGCCATACTTTAATAATAGCATGGACTAGCATTAAGACCAAGAATTAGGGAATTAGGGACATCACATATTAACCTTCACTACGAGCACATTTTGATTTGACTACATTACTAAGAACACCTATTACCTTCTAGCCGTATTGTATAATGTTCATATTGAGCGTATATTGAACCGACACTGTACACTCATCCATGAACATCGCGATTCCGGCACTCATGGGTACTCCTTAATCTCTATGAGTTTTCATCCATCTCAGCTATGGTGCCATTCCTTCATGATAGACGAATACCTGACTGCAATAGTCAATTGTGAAAACCTTATCTGAGAGCTGGCCAACCAAGGAACTCAATCCTTTGACCACCGTACCATAATTGAATGGTTATCCAACACTACTCTACTCTACCTCTGGATATACTTCATTCTTACCAAGCCGCTTAGCAATCCTGTTTAAAAAAGAGAGTATATAATCTTTGCTATCCCCCTCATCTATAGATCCCTGTGATTCTATCCATTTTAGCCCTCATGCCCTCCTCGTCCCCCTAGCGGTTAGAAAGTGGAACTATGAAAGAGCATGAGATGGCGGATTAAAGGAAATAGTTGTGGCTAAGGTACGTTGAATCGGAGTGACTTCTCTATGAACTAACTGATGCGCCCGTCACTTCCTGATATAACTGGTGGATATAGCTTTTCACTATACCCAGCCACACCCCGCGTACAACCCAACTTCATATTCACCCGCCGCCCGAGCAGAGAGTCGACTATGCTGGGATGATTATTGGACCTACGTGCTTATCAACCAACCATCCATGGACATCGCTATGTTAATATGGACCGTTATACGGCTGCTGCAACCAGTGATGCGTCCCAACCGGGATCATTACTGCGTACATCCATGGACCCTATGCTGATCATTAATAGATGGCGTGGGTAGGAGTCCGTATAGGTCATTATTATGTGATGGGAACTGGAGTTCTAGCCTATAGCAGAGACGTTTTACTCGGATTTAGTATCTATGTAATACCAACTAGCTTGCACGATGTCATTCAATCGGGAGGGGTTATACAGACTTTCGTGCTTACTCCATGTAGGACCAACCAGGATGGATCGCCCGTATACTACTGAAACACCTCCCGATTGAATGATATAGGTTTTTACCAGCGGAACTAGAACGATTGTTGTAGTGGCCCATGCTACCTATGCCACTTTTTTCCAATAGCCCCAGGACCATCGATTCTTTGAGCTAAGGACATGGTAGGTACGTACGACCAAGCATCACGTTAATCGCTGATATAGTTTCATCTTTTGAGCTACATTGATTTATGAGTGACGACTAGCACTGATGTGTTTCACGATCCATGAACAGTTTTCACTAGTATGCTACGACTGCAATTCCATGAAGAGATAGGTGTGGTAAGAGGAGGCATCTATATAGATGTACGCTATGTAAATACTTAGTGGTGCCTGTTACCTAGACAATCAGCTGGTTTACACCTATTGTCCCGACGGTCCTGGAGCTGAATGTATGATCTACTGATCCAAGTGTTAATAACAGGTATGGGTTATATGGTCAGTCCGAAAGTATGTTAGCTCAATGATTACGATCAGCCAGCTTTTCATAGGTTCTGAATGTGGATAGGTGCTCTTGTGACCATTTATGACATCAATGGTTGCTCGCCCCCTTCAGCTTAAGGCTCGCCCCTGTAGCTGTTGGGCTTATGCACTCAGGTGCGCTAAAATACAAAAGACTAGGGCCCTTCCAACTAAATATGGATAGGCACCCAGCTTCAATGGAATAGCCTTATGTCAAAGGAATAGCCTTATACGTCAATGGAATAGCCTTATGTCAAAGGAATAGCCTTATACTATCTAAAGACTAGGGCCCTTCCCTGACGGGGGGGGGGGCGCTTACGTTTTTCAGCTGGCTCGTAGCAGAAAGATTCTGTAGAGTGATCAACCTTTTAAAGTGAGTTCCTCTTTAATCAAGATTAAAAGAGATTAATCTCTTGATAATTATGTCTCTGGAGAAGGAGAGAATGTCTCAATGTAAATTTCCACACACATTTCATATCAATTACCCATATATATATAGGGTGAGATGAGAGGTTACATGCTTACACCTGTAATTACAGGTTAAGCATGTACAAAGACAATTATCTCATGCAAAACAACACCTAGGCACACCTCATGTTTCACTTTAATACATAAAGGACACATAAAGGAATGCATGGACACCTCCTAGTATGAGGTGTCCATAGCATGAACACCTTAAGCTATAAACAGACCACCTCATGCATGAGGTGTCCTTCCACACACATGCATGGGGACACCTCATGCATGATCATGCACATATAATGCCAACCGAAGCTGGTATTGCATCTAACATCCCCCCTCAATACCAACTTTCTTACAAACGCCGACGTTCTCGACGAAACTTGATGAACTTTGAGATGGGGAGTCCTTTCGTGAAGATATCGGCGAGCTGCTCTTCGGTGGATACGGGCACAAGGTCAATATCTCCATTTAACACCTTCTCCCGTATGTAGTGGTGGTGCACTTCGATGTGCTTCGTCCTTGCATGGAACACTGGATTTGCTGCAAGACGAATCGCACTCTGGTTATCGCAATGAATCTTCACTGGGTCATCTGCGTCTTCGCCAACCTCTCTGATCAGCTGCACTAACCACGAGCACTCTTGTGCCGCCATTGTCGCTGCTCGATACTCTGCCTCTGTCGACGACAATGCCACTGTTGGCTGTTTCTTACTGCACCAAGAAACTGCACCACTTCCCAAACTGAACATGTACCCAGTGGTTGATCTGCGAGTAGAAGGATCTCCTGCCCAGTCTGCATCAGAAAATCCTACCAACTCAGGAGCAACTCCTGCCTTGTACAGGAGTCCATAGCTCACCGTGCACCGAACATATCTCAATATTCGACGAACCGCTTCGTCATGGGGCTTCCTCGGATTCTGCATGAACTGGCTCACAACACCCACTGCAAATGCGATGTCTGGCCTGGTAATGGTGAGGTATATCAGTCTACCCACCAACTGACGATACATACGCTTATCCTCCTGTTTATCCCCAACGTCTGCTCTCAGCTTCAGATTTGCTTCTATCGGCGAAGCAATTGGTTTGCAGTTCGTCATCCCGAACTTGCTTAACAAGTCCGAAGCATATCTTATCTGACACAAGAAGATCCCTTTTTCACACTTTTCCACTTCCAAACCAAGGAAGTGCTTCAGCTCACCGAGCTCCTTCATCTCGAACCGAACAGAGAGATGTTCACGAATTCTCTGTATCTCCTCTAAATCATCTCCCGTGATGATGAGGTCATCCACGTACAGTAGAATGATCGAGAATTTCTCATTAGTCTGCTTCACAAACAGACTAGAATCAGCTGCACATACACTGTAGCCACAGAACACTAGAAATTCTGCAATCTTTCCGTACCATGCTCTTGGAGCCTGTTTCAGGCCATACAAGGCCTTTTTCAACTTGCACACGTACTTTTGGTTCTTCTGGCTCACGAACCCAGCTGGCTGCTCCTAGCATTCTTTCTCTATCCAAATCACCATAGAGAAATGCATTTTTGACGTCCATCTGCCACAGACGCCTTCACTTGCTGGCTGCAAGAGACAGGAGTACTCGAACGGTAGTCATCTTGGCCACGGGACTGAACGTTTCATCATAGTCAATCCCGTATTGCTGCGAAAAGCCACGAGCAACTAACCGTGCCTTGTATCTTTCGACTGAACCGTCACTCCTGCGCTTCACCTTGTACACCTATTTTCAGGAAATCGGCTTCACTCCTGCGGGTAGTAGAACAAGATCCCATGTCTCGTTCTTCTTCAAGGCAGATATCTCCTCCTGCATCGCCTTCTCCCACTTCGCATCTCCTTTCGCATCTTCAAAAGAACATGGTTCTTCGACATCATGCCTTTGAGATGCATTACACTGTGAAAGCAGCACAGTGTCTACACAGTCAGCTTGTACGTACTTTGGATTCGGCTTCCTGATACGCGAAGATCTTCTAAGGCCCTTACTAAAGCTGTTCTGCGGCTCTTGCATCTTCCGTCAGAGGTTGTCTCTGACTTTGACCATCTTCTCGCTCTCTCTTCGAGCTGCTTGCCACACTATCCCTCAGCGACGACACTTCCGGAGTTGCGAGCCTTGGGCTTCCTGACTCCCGAACACCTGTCTTCCACGGGCTCAGCGAACTATCAGTTCGTGAACTCGATCTCGGTGACTCCACTGGTCTTGAGTCACTAGCAACAGGAATTTCCTCCTGTTCTGGGAACAACGCTCGCATCGTTGTGTCTAAGAATTCTGTATCTGGTAGTACCACTTTCTCAGTAGACCACCATGACGAGGCATCGTCAAATACAACGTGCCGAGAGATATACGCTTTCTTGGTGGTAGGATCCACACACCTCCACCCTTTCTTTTGCTCATCGTAGCCGACAAAGATGCACCTGATAGCCTTCTTTTCTAGCTTCGTCCGCAGCTGCTCGGGTACAAACACGTAACAGACACACCCGAACACTCTGAAGTGTGATACAGTCGGCCTTCTCTTGTAGAGAACCTGATAGGGCGAGCGAAAGCCGACGCTTTGCCTGCGGTAGTCTATTGATGACATGAGCCGCTGTCATCATACACTCGGCCCAATACTGAGGCTGTACATTCTTCGCATGCATCATGCTTCGACAAGTCTCACCAAGGTGACGATTCTTTCTCTCTGCAACTCCATTCTGCTGCGGAGTGTATGGGCAGGAAAACTGCCTTCGAATTCCGTGCTTCTTCAGATACGCACTGAACTCGTGAGACGTATACTCGCCTCCATTATCTGTCCGCAGCCATTTGATTCTTTCACCAAACTCATTTTCCACCACTGAACTCGACGAACTTTTGAAAAACCTCCGATTTTTCGGTCAGGAGATAGATCCAAACGTACCGCGAGTAGTCGTCAATAAATGTAAGCATATATTGCTTACCTTGACATGAGGGAGTAGACACTCTCCCAAATACATCTGAGTGAATGAGCTCCAGTGGTCTTGTCGACTGTGCCTCCGACTCTTTGAACGGCAACCTGTGCGCCTTACCAAACTGGCACCCAGCGCACACAGTCCCTTCTCGCATCTCCAGAGAAGGGAGGCCACGGACCATCTCTTTCCGCATCATCACCTTTAGTCGTTCATAGTTGACATGGGCCAACCGTGCATGCCAGAGATCTGCCGTCTCGTGCCGACGAGTCTTGTCAACATATGCTGTACCAGCAGACAATACGTATAGCATCTTCACCTTCTGCCCTTCCATGAGCACTTGGCCACGAACTTCGGCATTTGCCATAACTTTGACATCTGAAGGCCCGAAGAGAACGTAGTGCCCAGCTGCTGTAATCTGTGGCACTGACACTAGGTTCTTTTTCAATCCTGGAACATGATACACATTCTCCAAGACTTTTGAACTCCCTTTCATGGGTGAGATTGCGAGGTCACCCACGTGCTTCACGGGGTACACTGAATTATCCGCGGTCACAACCGCATCACTTCCTTCGTACTTCTGTAGCTTCATGAACTTACTCATATCACCAGTCAGGTGATGTGAGCACCCCGAATCGACTATCCAATCTGTGTTATAGTCGATCTTCTCCTTCTTCGACGTAGACGCCAGACACGCGTCAATTTCTTCTTGACTGGAGGAACCACTTTCGACGATCGACATCAAGGCAACGTGCTTTGTGTCCTTAACAGAAGAAATCCCTGTGAACGAGGCATCTACATTCCAGTCCTCGTCATTTTCTTCTCTTTCTTTCTCAGCATGAGAACCGACTTCTGCAACGTTCCCTTGGGAAACTTTCACTCTGCAATTGCGAGCGAAGTGACCTGGCTTCCCACACCTGTAACACGCCAGTGTTCGCGATCTGTTTTGTGGGAACTTCTGAATATTCCTCTTCTTGTCGCTACTACCTCCTTCCTTGCGGCCTTGCTGCTGCTTCTTCTTCTTCTGATCGACATTGAGGCTTCTTCTTCCCTTTTCCAGAGAAAAGAGCCTCCTCACTCTCCTTAATCGAGAGTCCAGCCATCTGCCTAGCCAGAGACTCTTGATTTATTAGGAGGTTCTCTAATTCTAGCAACGTGGGCTGTGTCGGCCACCCACGAACTGCTGCCATGAAGCCACTGAACTCTGGCCTCAATCCTCGGATGATTATCCTGCGCATCCGGGTTTCGCTGATCTTGGACTCGTTATCCAGCTGAAAAACGTATGCGCGCGTTTTACTAATAGGCTTTTCAGCCAGCTGAAAAACGTATGAGCGCGTTTTACTAATAGGCTTTTCAGCCGTTGCTTGCTTGCTGGGATATTTCGTTACATATACATATATTTTTCACTTTAATGAAATAAAGCGAGATTGGCATGCTTCCCTGCGTTAGTGTGCCAATCTCATTTTCCAGGAGTTGTAGACGAGCATCGTTTGCTCGGGAAAATAGCGCAGCAAACGAGTCCCAAGCCTCTTTCGGAGTCTTGGCTTCCCGAATGTGCTCTAACAGTTCCTTCTGCACCGATGCTTTGATAACAAACATCGCCTTCCCAGCTCAGCTCGGATTTTCCACTTCCGCAACGCTTCCGCGTTCACCGGAGTGTTTTCTGGTGGATCAGCATCTGAACCAGCGACTGTCTCCCATAGATCCTGTCCTTGGAGATAAGACTCCATACAGGATTTCCAGTAACCATAGTGACTGTTGCTGAGTTTCTCAATCCCGCTCAACGAGCTACCCAGATCTGCCATTTTTCAGCCTTCACTTGAGATTCTCTCCTTTGTCAGCAATTGACACTCCCTTATCACTGAACCAGTGACTCGTGGCGATCCCTGATCGATCACGTAGATCTCGATCCTCCACTCGAGACACGACAGCCACAACGCGCTATTGCGCTTTCCGTGCACTACCGTTGTAGTCACGATGTCTTACGAGCAATCTTTCTCTTGCTTACGTTGCTACTGCAACCAATTTCAAGTGGGAGTGTCTCCACTGCACACGATCCGATTCAGCGACGTTTCAGAATCACGTACCCATTTGCTAAATATCCAACGTCGGCTCAGTACAAACCGTTTCACTCGTGCTTCTTTAACGAAGTACTAGCTCACTCCCTCTCCCACCCAAAACAACCTCACTCCGAATACCCAGCTACTAACACACTCGCGCCTACACGGAGTGAGGTATTAAGGAAGGAAAGGAACAGACGCGCTGACTAAACAACTAACCAACACAAGCTACTCCTGTTCAAAACGTTACACTCGTGCTTCGCAACGGAAGCACTTCGTGTAACTCCACTTAAAGTCACTTTCAGCGACGTTTCAGAATCACGTACACAAAATATCCAAGTTGACTCAGTACAAGACGTTTCACTCGTGCTTCGGAAAGGAAGCACTCGCTACACTCTCCTGAAAACTCACTTACAGTAACAATCAGAAAAAAGGTACCCCAACTCAAAAGAGTAAGGAAGATTATTAGAAAGATCTCACAGACGCGATGACTAAACAACACAAGATACAGCTGTTCAAGTCGTTTCACTCGTGCTTCGGAACGGAAGCACTTCGTTACACTACACTTAAACTCCTTTTCAGTAACTATAAGCAGTGACTATAAGAAAAACGAACAGAAAGCAATTGAGAAAAATCTCTAGTTATTTGCATAAAGAAAGAAAGGGCACCAACCTCGGATCCGTCCGAGGGGGTGGGCAAGTTCATCACTTGCCGCACACCATGAGCGTTCACGGAGATGTTCAATGAGTCTCTCTTACTCGTTGGATTTTGAGAGAGGTTCTCTCGCTCCCAGAATGTGTTGACCAATACACGCCCGCGGGGGACCATGTGGTTACCCCAACCGCGTTTAAGTAATTGGTTGGTGTGCTCCAGAGGCGAGGTTCGGGGTTTCCGCCTGGGGATAAGGGAATTCTCCTTGTGGAAGGTTGGTAACCTAACAATATCTACTAAGAAGAGAGGAGAGCTAGCGTGTACTTCGTTTGCGTCAGAGTCAAAGTAGAGGGAGACAACCCATTTATGATTCCAGCCGAGAAGACCAGGAAAAGGAAGGATCAAGTCCCATGATTCAAAATCTATTCTTTATTCCAGATAATGTTTCATTTATTATGGATTTCTTCCAATCTGTATTTCTCATTTGTTTCTATTACGGTCGAGAGTGGCTTTCCCTTTTGGGGAAAGATTGGTTTCTCTCTTCTATGCGCCGCCCCCCCCATCGTATCCGGGCAGTGCCCCCCTATTCACATCCGATGGGGGAGGACCAAAGCAGTGATGATGAATCTGGTATTTCTTCCTCTTCGAGCCAGAGCCCATCTGAGGAGGATGAGGGTGAAGGTGAGGGCGATTCCTCCGAGCCAGAGCCGATTCCCGATCAGGAAGCCCATCCCGCCGAGGGAGCTCCCGAGCACGTTCTGGATCCAGATCGGGAAGCGATGGAGCGTGCGCTCTCGGCCTATCTGAGCCAACATCACGAGGACCCGGGCTATGGGCCCTGGGTCATGGAACAGTTGAGAACCAACACAGCTCCACTCCAAAACCAGGCTATATGGGCCTTCTACGAATTGGCTCTCACTAAAAATGATCTTTCTGCTTCTATCAGAAGCCTCTTATCCGAAGCGGGACAGGGGGATCATCGATCTACCGAGGAAGTCATCATCTCCATAATAGAAGAGATTATGGAATGGAAAAGACCGGACAACTTGGATCCCCATGCGAGCCTTAAGGAGGAGATCGAAGAAGCCCGGACCCTCTTATCTGATCTGAGGGAAAAAGGGCTAAGGTCCAAGATGTATAAAGAAGTACATCGAAGACTCTTATAAACTTCCAGATGCTTCTTTCGAGAAAGGCGTCAGGTTGGTCGGTCGGGGGGATATGGGAGTGGGGGGGAAGGCGTAGGCTCACACAAGTAAGTTCAGGACCGCCTAGGGCCTTTCTGAAGTGTGGCACGGCCAGGGGGGAAAGGGAGGGGGGAGCCGTCAGCCCTTATCATCTCATTCTAAACTGGCGTGGCGCTGCTGGATGCTGAATCTCAATAGAACAGGAAGAGGAGGAAGAAAAACTCAAAAGCTTATGATGAGCATCTATTTGAGTCGATCATTTCCAAGATCTAATTCAAGTTTTTGCTTATGTAGTGGAAACGCCTCACAATCTGCAGTTTTACGCTTAAGGGAAGAAATGTTCTTGGTGGATGCAGGACCTGGGACCCCCAGAATTTGTATGCAAGATGAGCCTACAGGAGTGCCAATCAACCGAGCCACCAGGTTTGAGAATAAGGTGGGATCCCTTGATGTAGTGGCTGGTGAATCACTGATCAAAGAGCAGATTTTTGAGAGATTATTCATCGATCTAGTGGCCGGTGAATCACTGATCAAAGAGCGAGCAGCCGCCAGGTTTAATGAATTGGTGGGATCCACAGATGTAGTGGCTGGTGAACCGCTTCTTCTTCTTCCACGAAGATTCAGACAAAACCGAGCTTGGATGGAACTGAACAAGATTTGGCGAACGAATACAAAGGTCAAAGGGTTTATTATTGAAAAAGTCAAAGGAGGTTATTCAGTAGCAATCGCAGGTTTCATTACTTCTCTTCCATTCCGTCCTCTCATAACTCAAAGGATAGCGAATGATCGATTCACCATTGAGAGCATTAACCCCAAAAGGACGAATATTGTGGTGTTCTAACAGCGGCAGATCAAACAAGAACTTGATGAGCGAAATCCGCTTACGAAAAAAGAGAGAGAGAGAGAGAGAGATTTTCAATTCCGAAGCCTAGCGTCTCCTGATAACACTCTATCACCTTAATCCATTCTTTTGTTGTTGAGGGTCTGGCACTTATTCCGGCCCTCTATTTACATAGCGAAGAAAGGCTCTTGCTCGAATGCGTGACTGCGGCGCGCCTATCGCCCCGGCACGGCACTCTAAAATGCATGTTGGGTTGGGGCCAGCAAGAAGACTGCTACTAGGGAGACGAAGAATGGAATTGAAGGCATAGTCTCACAGAAAAGAATTTAACACCAACCAACGAGTGGCGGATTTTGATGGAGTCTCGCTCATAGAGGAAGAGTACGCGCGCTAGCACGCAGCAAGCCACTAAGGACTAAGGGCCTTATCGTATTATATGAGGGGGCCGAGTCAATGCTGAAAAGCCGTATCGCCCTATCTAGCCTATATAGTAATGGTGCGCTCACGTTTTTTCAGCAGAAATGACGTCCCCCTCGAACCCCCCCGCGCGCAACGGCTTTTTTGAAGCTGGCTAGCTGAAAAGCCCCTATCACGTGACGGCTCCCGCCGTCCCCCCCGAGGCTCCCGCGCCTTCTGAAGAAGCTGGTTTCCGCCTCCATTTGGTCGTGCTGCTATGATGTAACGTGCAGTCGTCCCGAGGCAGCAGGATGTATGGTATAGGGCCCCCTATTTCCTCTCCTACAGTCAGTGGCTTATTCGGCGCTATATCACAATTCATTCATTCTCGGGCATAGCTGTTCACGAAACGTGGCGTGGGACATCTGTCGGCGGCGGGAGTCTTACATCCGAGCGAGAGGTCAGACCAATCCCATTCATCCTGGTCCGATCCGAACGGATCTTGTTGAATGAATTGATCCATTTATGTATGCCCCTACTTCTTAGTGAATTTATTCCTACTCGGACCCGCCTACTTCCTTTGACTACTCCTGAGATATGGTGGAATACATTTGTTATGGTGGAGAGTGAAAACACCAATGCAGCAGAGAACGACCGCATGAATCGGAATCAACTTAACTTATTAAGCCCCTATCATACAGGCGACCGAGAAAGAAAGGCTCCGCGTTCTCCAAGTGGTTGATCTTAGCGTGCTAGCCGCTGCTTCATTTCGTATAGCGAGAACGCTTTCTCTTTCTTAGCGCTCCGCCCCGCGGAGAACTCTGGTTGCGCTTTGGTTGGCTTTCTCTTATAGGTCTATTTTCTCTGACTTGACTCAGCTTGACCTACTTGACTCAGCGGTTAGAGTATCGCTTTCATACGGCGAGAGTCATTGGTTCAAATCCAATAGTAGGTAAAACCGGCCCCCCGCTTTTGCCAGCATGACAGCAAGCACGGACTGGCAGCAAGGAGTCAACTGAATGACCAAAGCATCGGTTGCTTCCACTTGTGGCCTTCTTCGACCGACAGACAAGGAACCCCCCCCCTCATCTTTAGATTATGAACAAGATTTTTCTGCAACCAGCTTCAAAACAAAGAAAGCAACCTGACGCGCTTCGGCCCCCCTTTTGGGGGGGCCTACGCGTCGCTGCTCCCGCGCACCATTACTAGTAGGCTTTCTTTTCAGCCTTCGTTTGCTGGCGCTAGCCTGACTATCTAGGGGCTTTTCAGCATTGACTCGGCCCCCTCATATAATACGATAAGGCCCGTCAGAGTCCGTCAGTTCGCTTGCAGGCGCCTGTTTGAGGCCAAAGAAGGCATTCTTAAGTTTACATACAAAGTCTGGTTTCATTTCTACTTTCAATCCTTCAGGTTGTAACATTTATACTTCTTCTTTTAAGTCGCCATTCAGAAATGCGTTTTTTTTTTTTTCACATCTAATTGCTTTAGAGGCCACTTCTTAGCAGAGGCGGCTACTGCAAGGATGGTTCTGATGGTGGCCATTTTGGCGACTGGGCTAAAGGTTGATTCATAGTCAAACATATTCTGGCTAATAACAATTAGCGACGAGCCTAGCTTTGTATCTTTCGACTTCTCCATTGGCTTTATACTGCATCTTGTAGACCCGAGCGAGCGACTAAGCGAGACTCCATCCGAAGATTCTGCCATTTTTTCTTTTTCCAGGAGGAACTAGATCCCGACGTTTGACTTTTGGTGAGCGCACTCATTTCAGATTGCATGGCCGGCTACTTTAAGGCTGGATTCGATGTTGCATGCTTTTCTGAAAGTTGCTGGTTCTATTTCCTTGTTAACTCTTGAAAAAGAAGGACAAGATTTTTGTTATAAACAAATTTTTCCATGGGATACCTCTGACTAGTATACTTTATGCGAGTAGATCTACGAAGGGACATCCTAGTGTAGTGGGATCCAGTATCGTTGATCCTGTTGCCCTAGATAGAATGCTCTGGAATTGGGGGCCGAGATTCTCCTTGAGGTTGCTCTTTAGTTTAGTCTCCCCGGGCGAAGATTCCATAATAAGATGATGGGAGATTTGTCTGTCGGGAGAGTCGTTTAAGAAGCCGATAATCATGGCCTTTATTCATCAAACACTACATGTCTGGAGATCAAAATTCTGTAATTCAAGAAGCTGGATGATAGCAACGAGAACCCTTCCTTCTGGTGATCACCATAGCCAACGAATGTAGATGCCCTCGGATCAAGCTTGTCACGAAGATTTGTTGGAATATGAGCATAACATACACAGCCAAAGACTTTGAAATTAGAATAATCAGAAGGGTGTCCCGTGAGAGATTGCTCAGGAGAAAGTCCGGCTAAGGTGGGATACAATTGATAATATGAACAGCAGTGTTGACAGCTTCGGCCCACAAAGTGCGAGGGGCATTACTTGCAGCATGGCTCGGGCAGCTTCCATAATATGTCCATGCGTCGCCTTCCACAACACCATTCTGCTGAGGTGTGTAAGCACATGAGCGTTGATGAGTAATTCCGTGACGAATAAGAAAGTTGGTCAATTCATTGGAAAGAAACTCTCCTCCTGAATCAGACCGAAATACTTTGATCGATCGCTGCAATAGAATTTCAACCATTATCTTGAATCTCTGAAAACAAGTAATCAGACTTGTGCCGTAATAGATCCAAGTAAAGCGAGAATAGTCGTCCACAAAGATAACGTAGTCAATTCAATAAGAAATCCAGATAGAGAAGGAGTAGGGGCCGGTCCCCAAACATCTGAATGAATCAAATCTAGAGGGGCAATAGCACGAGTTCCATTAGTAGTGAAGGGAAGTTGCTTTTAGCCTCTTGGCTACTTTTACATGGAGCATAAGAGCATTTATTTGTCACAAAAATAAGACCAAGTTGACGAAGATTATTTAAACGAGCGTAATGGATATGACCTAAACGCTTGTGCAAGAGCTAAAAGGGCGCAGAATGGAGTCTTGAGATGGACCTGGAATCAGGAGCGCTCATTGCAAGGCTGTAGAGACGCCCGCACTTCTTCCCTCTTCTGATCTCCTTCCCTGTCTTGAAATCCTTCACAATACAGTCCACAGGATGAAACTCGAATGCCCAGAGCTTATCTCCAGCAAGTTGAGCTACAGATATCATCTTTTTTGCCACCCATACATAACATTCTGAGAAAAGTCTGATGGCTCAAGAGCTACAGTACCAATACGATGAATGGTAAGAGCAGTATTATCCCCAGTGAAGACTTTTCGATTACCTTGATATGGAGCAGAGTCAGTGAAAGCATCGGGGCTGCCTGTCATATGATTGCTGGCCCCGTATCGTACAGGTACTGTAAGAGGGAGAATCTATGCTCATGGCTCCAAGCTGATGTTGAAGGTTGTCAGTAGAAGCATTCATGAAGGCTAGATTGTAGCGCATAGAACATCGAACAGCAGGATGGCCAGGTTGAGGGACTTGAACTCCATGATGCTCCTCCTAAGCCCAAAATCAGTGTATGCACAGATTTCAATGAGTTCATCTACTTAGGACTGACATTTCATAAGTCAAACAAAAAATCCCTCATGCACTACTATTAAATATAAGGAAAAAGGGAGGAGTTAAGGTGAAGGCAACGGCTGGAGATGGTTCGAAGCCGATGTTCTTCTAGGAATCCTGATGTTAAGGGATAGAGCAAAGAAAACCATAAAGCTCTCCCAATCTAAGATATTTATTATCTTCTAAAGCACCATGATGTGTATGATCATAAAGCGGTTAGTAGTCCTTTCGATCCTTGTGTAAAGCTCTCTTCCGAGATGTGTCCAAAAGATGAAAAATCTAAAGAAAGGATGGCGGAATTCCCTTATGCGTTTGTGGTTGGAAGCCTAATGTATGCAATGACGTGCACTCGCCCGGACATCGCTTATGCCGTAAGTGTGACTAGTAGATTGACTAGTAACCCCGGTTTGGAGCATTGGAATGCATTGCTAAGGATAATGAAGTCTCTCGCGCATGGATCTTGATCTGGTGTATGGAAGATCAAGTCTTCTACTAGAAGGATATAGCGATGCGGATTGGGGAGGAAATTTGATTCACAGACCTTGATCTTCAAGGTGAACAAGTTGCCCTTGCTGGCTGGCCCGAAGTCACTCCCCACTTCGAACGCGGGTCTATGGCAATGGCAGCTTGTGTGTTTGAAGCTGATCTGGGAGCAGCAGATCCGAACTATAAGGTGGATGCTGTTTGTTCATCTGGTTCTTCAAGGAAGTATAGGTATTGTTTTGTGCGAAGAATGGCAGTTCTGGGTTACTGCTGTTAAGGGTAGCTCGCCCGACCCTACCACGAGCAAGGCTCGCCAGGCGTATAATTAAGTGACCGGCTTTCCCAAGAGTAACCCAAAACAGGGTTTTAAGGTTAAATCACGTGAAGGGCTCTTCTAGGTAAGTGAAGCGTACCCAGCACCCCGTCGGCTGCCTCTCCTCCATACAGGGTAGCGCTCAGTGTCGGTCATGTATCCTGTGTGGGCTCTTAGTTCCTCTCCCTTTTTGGAGTACGAGGCCCTAAGATCCCGCGAGGGCTTCATTCCCTTCGCTCCCAGCCCGCTAGCTGCCTCCGCGGAATGGCCTGACTGAGATCCCCGAATGGCATGATGGCAGCTAGTTTCCCGAGGTCCGGGTCGGTACTTCACAATCAATATCAACTAAATAAACGGTCGTGAGCGAGTGTAGGGCCTTCTTCCTCTTCTTGCCCATGGCGATAGGTGATTCCCGCTCTGAACCGTGGGCTCCTTCCTAAGCCCCACAGCCAAACCTCTCGAAAGAAAGACTATGAGAGGGAGTGAAAAGACAAAAGGTGAAGGTGGCTCGCGGGGAAGACGGACTTCATCCCTATTGCGGTAGAATGGAGCAAGGGAGCGAACTCCCCGACATGCGGGCATCGAGTACGCTCAACCCTCGCAAGACAATGAAAGGGTGAGCCTATGTCCGTTGTATAGAAATAAACCGGAGTGGGGAACTTCGCAGAAGAATCCGTTTGCCAGGTTGACCTGCTCTCTTCTAGCTCTTGCTCTAGCCTTAGTAGGGTCTTGCGCGCTTAAGTTCGCAGGCTTAGGTGGCTTCATGAGCGGCCCCTCCTAAATGCAAGCTGCTCCTCTTCTTCCTTTACCGACCACCTCCGTGGCAGGTGAGCGGCAAACCTTCATCCGGTCATTGCTAAGTCCTATGGGAGCCTCGCCAGGGCGTAATCTTACGCGTGCTCGTCTAGTTGCGAGCTTTGCGGGTTCCTTCTCGCTGAGGAAGAAAAGTCACCATCGGATTAAAAGATTTAACCATCCCTATCTCTTTGCCTTTCGATGGATGTACTATTCTGCCCGTTCCGTAGTCCTTTATACGGCTGGACGTAGGAGAGAACGAAGTCCTGGCCTTCCGATAGTTAATACCATCTTCCTGATGCCTTCCGTGACAAACCGAAAGGAGTTCACGCCAAGCGGAAGAGGGTCTGTGTGCGGATTTGAGTCCAAAAGGCTTCGTCACGCAGGTAGAGTGTGACAGCGGCATTAGTCGCGATGTGTTCTAGCCTTGCCTTGGTCCAGGCCATAGGCAGATCAGACGACTCCCGCTCAAAGATTGACAGGCGTGCTCCGATTCTGATTTGCTTGTGCGCCTGAGGATCGCGCTTCCGGCTTATCCAAAGAAGCCAGTTCCTTAGTCTCTTCCCTTTCTTCTGACTTAGGAATGAGTGTGCGATTCCGGTCTTCTTTCCGGTTCAATCGACGGCTGGCAACAGCTTAACATCGGCTCTGGCTTCTGCGCTCTGTCAGCGCGGGCGATCCGTGAATCCCGCCTATCTGAATCTATTGTAGAGGAGTCACAGCTTGAGCGCGTGGCTTCAGCTCGTAGCGCAGTATGCCCGAAAATACGCTCTCCTCTCGCTCGCTAGGCTCCAACAACTACTACTATAACCCGGTTACAGGAAGTTTGTTTAATGCAGTGCTATTCTTTCCCCTTTCGGTAGTTTACATTCGGGTTGATCCATCAACTAAAGAGCAAGGCTAGCCGGCCTTTTACTAAAATGGCTGCTTTCCCAAGAGCTAACACAACTCTTTGATTTTATGGTACTTCCGCTCTCTTCGTGGTAAGTGAAGCGCGTACCGTACCGCATCATTAAAATGCAATAGATGCAAATAAAGCCGATCCCTTCCAGGAAAGCCTCTTGGGGAACCATTCCCTGGTTCCTGCACTGAGGTCACCTTAGGTCCTTCCTTCAAACTCTCTTGGATCACAAGAAATGATCCTATCCCGGGGTGGAAGTTCCTCCGCATTTGCACGATTGTGGTTATACACGCGCGAATTGCGTATATTGCGTATAAAAGCGCCGGGCGCTTCTGGTGTTCGCCTGCGTATTGAAACCTACCTGGGCTAGATCTTCCGACTCTCGCTTAAAGATGGATTGGCGGGTTCCGAAGAAGACTGGCTTTCTAGGCTAAGGAAGGAACTTCCCGGCACGCAGGAGTACGTTGAAATCTTCGCTAAGACAATGGAAGGTGACGTATGTACAGCTGACGAGAGTGAAGCCGGGGTGGGGAAGTGCTATGAGACCCGTGCCCTCGGCTTATCCGTACGAGAAAACGGTTCCTGCAGCGAAGTTTGATGGATGGAACGTTTATTTCGTCCTAAGACCTAGCTGATGAAGTCTGAGCTTACGTAAAAGGTAAATGGATGTCTGAAAGACTTCTATGCGCAGGTAGAACGTGGGCACTGCTGTTGCGGATCTCTGTTCTCGCCTGGTTCTTGTTTGTTTTCCTGAGCGGTATGCTTTTCGCCCATTTGATCAAGTGCCCTTCAGCTTACCGGGATTCTCGCCCGACCCCACCAAGCAACGGAACGTTGTGCGGTAGGTAGAGGCAGAAGTCGATAAGCTCATAAAAGTGTTCTCAATTACGAAGGTACTAAAAAGATCTAATAAGTGTTCCGCCCGGTAAAAGGTAGATTCTGAAAGGGGCTTCTTCAACTTCAACTGAACAATATGGCTTTCTCCCACGGTATGGTTTTAGCCCATTTGATCAAGCCCAGCTGCTAACCGCATTCTCTCCCGATCATAAGAGAAGAAAGGCTTGCCAGCTCAGGCGTATCCACGAAGACCACAATCATCGTCTGCTCGCCGGAAAGAAAGGAATAAAAGAAAGAAGAGCCCGGCCAAAAGCTTTATAGGCCAATCCTCAAAAAGAAGAAGATTATTGGACCAAGGGTCATTTGCTTAAGCCATCCGTCTTAAGCGCGCAACAAGCAATCTCGCTCGCTCCTGTAGGTGGGAAGGGCCTAGCCTCAAGTGGGGCTGGAGAGCTGCTGCCCTGCCTTTCTCTAGTTGGTCATTTTCATATACCAAGGGATGGGGGCAAATAGGTTTTCAAATGAAAGTGGTGCATGTAATGTACTAGTACTAGTCAATAAATGAAATAGATATCAATCCCGGTGACCCACCAGATAGAAGACAAAGAGTTCCAGTATGTGCCGTGCTTTGTCAGTTCTAAGAGCAGGTGGAAGACCTCCCCTTCCTCACCCTAGCCCTCCCTCCTGCTTAGTTGTCTACTAGGCGGAAAGCGTGCTCTATTGCCAATCCTCATGGTAGGTGACTTTCCTCCAATCCTCTCTTGGTGGAGTCCTTTGCCTGCCTATCACACAGCTCTTGCGCTCTCACTGCGCGTGATCCGCGATCCCCGTTATCTATATATCTAGGGGAATCACTGCTTTCCTGAGCGCGCAGCAGCAGCTTTGTTTGCATGACTTCGCTCGCAGTATGGAAGATTGGATTCGGTAGTTTTCATTGATTCTTCTTCGAAGGCTTTGTTCAATTGTTCTCTCTCTGAGTATGTAATTGGTAATCTACTCACCGTCCTCCCTCTGTTGGTTCTCACCTCTTCTTGGTGGAGAATTTGGTAATTTCTTTCTGCTTCTCTTTCATGCCTATCTAGGGCGTACGCTCTATTTGACGGGGTTCCCCTGGGTCTTTTCCCTTCGTCGCTGTATAGTATATATGGGAGGTCTCCACTTCGTTTCTTCCAGGTGGACAGGCGTGATGAAGGTGTAATCACGAAAGAGAGGTCGATCCTCCCCATATATCCAGCAGCTGGTATCGTACGCCATTGGAAGGGCGGTTGCGTTTGAGATGGTCCAACCAGTAGTCTCTTAGTCTCTCCCTGGTCGCCTCGCTGAGGCGGGTGGAAGTTCCTCCGCATTTGGATGAGAGTATATATGAACGAGCTTACAGCGACCGGGGGAAGGGTGACTTGACTATATGGTGTAGTGCGATCCAAAGGTAAATTCGCTAAGGGGCTCTTCTAACGTAACGAAATCTATACCAAAAAGTGAGGAATGGAATGAGCCGATCCCTTTAATGAATCCCCTTTTGGGGGGGTGGGGAAGGGCAAGCGAGCAAGCAACGGCCCAATTCACGTAAAGGGAACGCGAAAGCCGTTGCGCGTTATAGCACCCGTTTTCTTGCTCCCTTTGCTGGTTCTTTCGAGCCAACGAAGGAGGGCTCTTTCTCTCTAGCCGTGAGAGCCGAGACCAGTAAAAGAGCAAGTACGCCTAGCTCTGTTAAGCTGTGTGCTTGCGCACTTAGGTTAGCTCTTGCTATTGCTTCGGGGCAATCCCTCTCGCCTTCTTCCATTTGGTTGGTCCCACATCGAGGGGTCCAAATTCCCAACGTGCATTGCTAGTTCTCACTTCGCGCATCCGCGCTCCGTTCGTTCCCTACGCTTCTGCATGAGTGATCTTTCTATATAATGTGGATCGACTGATTCATTCGGGTCGATAGGCAAAATAGTACGTAAAGAAAGGGTTCCTTCCCTCCCAACGAATTTCGAGTGATAGGGGAGAGCCCCTAAGAGAAGGAGCTTTGTTTGTGGTATTTGTTTGTGGTTGGTTACATTGACAGGGAAGTTTCCATCCATATCAAAAGGGGAGTGGGTTCAACCTTTCCGATTGATCTGCCGACCCCCTTTCTGCGGAAGAGATTTAGGCTCAACAGTGGAAGTTCATCCGGTCAGGTGCTAGGCTCAGCTCAACCCAAGTGCCCCTCCTATGGCGTTCGTGACATAGCATATTGTCTGATCTTCGAGCAGGGGGAGGATCAAATCCGCTACACCCACCGTCCTTGGCTATTAGTTACTGAGCTCTTGCTATAGCTCTAGGGCTAGGGCTTCTTTCTAGCTCTTGCTCGCGCATTTGGGCTCTACTTCATTCTTTTGAAAAGAACTCCTCCCCTGGCTACTACTCGAATTCATTCCTCTCGGTAAGTGAAGCTCCCTCCACCCGCCGCCCTTCGGTCAACTCAAACAACAGGCCAGGAAGGACATTGTTGAACGCTCACTGAGTGCTTCTAGGTTAAAGGGAAGCACTAGACTCACTCCACGGGAACTAGCCTAACGGTTTGCTTCAGATTTTGCATTCCCCTCCCCCTTCCTGGATTTCGCTAGATTGTCTGCTATGCTAGCCTATGATGAAGGCCGGATCGGTATGGAAGCCTGGGCATAAAGTGTGTTTGTGCGCAGGAGAAAAGGAGGTCAAGGCCATCCCGATAGGTTACCAGAAATCCTCAGCCTTCCGTGACAAGGCGTAATGGCAGTCCACTTCCCCCGGGTTGCGGAATGAAGTCCCAATGGAAGCAGGTAGAGGGTGATTGCCCCTTCTGCCGATCACGGCCCTTGCCTTAAGTGCCTATGGACGGTTGGGATTCTGCCGTAGATCGAGTTCTGGATGGGACGAAGGTCTGATCCTCGAACTCCCAGTCTATCTCAATTCCGTAACAGCTTCTGTAGATCTAGCCGGTTACGGTAAATAACCAAAGAACGAACCAAGGCCCTACTGCTAACCAGTCTTCTTTCCCGACTCCTTCTCCCTAGACCGACCCACCCACCTGCATTCTTTTTCATCGTTCATCGAATTTTGAGCATGAAATTGCCCACGGACTAGACCCGGGCTCGATGCGCCCAGGCTTCGGCTTTTGTCAATGCCTGTCCATTTCCTGTTGTGGGCTGGGTTGTCAGGAAGTGAGCCCGAAAGGGGCGTCCAGACGCGGGTCGAGTATGAATGCTTCCTTTATCCAAACAAGCTTGACTCTTCCTTTTCCACCGACCTTGGCTATTTGAGCTGCGGGTTCGGAGTGAGCCGGTTCAATAAGTCTTTCCCGTCTGATCTCAGGATCAAATCTTCAGCATTGAGATGCTTAACGCAGCCGTTCCAGTTTATTGCACTGCAATCAAAGGCGCTTTGGCCGCGGTGCACGCTCTACTCCCACTGCCAAAATTCGCGAAAGAAAGACCATGCGAATAAGTACGTCAAGGCCGCGCTCTACCAATGCTGCGTTTGGGCGCAATCAGCGGGCGAGGCATCTCAGCCTTAGCGCGCGGCTTCTGCTCCTTGCGCGGAATGGAATGCCCAGAAGGGACACAGATAAAGTGACCAGGTTATCTCACACGGCGAAGCCTGACCCCCAGACTGGAGCAGTTTCAGCTTGTCTTTTGGCCCCTTGGACGTTGTAATTGCTTTTCTGTTGGATTGATTGGGAGAGTGGTTCGCATATGATCTCTTCGTTTACGGCTCTTTCTTCCTTCTCTGATTGCTATTTGTTCTCCGGAAGGTTGATTTTCTTTTGTAATCTGATCTCTCTGCTCCCCTTTATCCCAAACAAAAAAGACCTTATTGCCCCCTAGCGGTTGAGGGAGAAAAACGAATTGTCAGTTCATCCGATTGATTGTGAATAAATGCACTATCTAATAGGCAAATCTAATAATAGTAGCGATCATCTATCAAACAAAGAAAGAGTTTTCTATCAAACAAAGAGTTGAAGTATAGAAAGTGCAATCAAGTCCGTAAATGAATGCATGCAATCCAATCAAGTCATCGAGTGACATACTTTGGTCAGTAATATCGTGAATGAATGCAATCAAGTCCTTCTGCTCCCCTTTTTCCTCTCCAATTTTGTTATGCCACTTCGGAGAGAAGAAAGACAAAAGACTAGACTCTCCATCAAGATTCGCCATCAAAGAGTTAATCCTTTCATTCGCTATCGGTGAAGTATATAACGCGTAAGTGCGATCAAGCCTGTCGCTGATTGCGCGGCTGCTGCTGGCTAGCTCTTAGATTTGCTTGGCCTGGCAGGTAAATGAGCGATTTCACACTTTAATTGAAAGATTGGGTCAGTATACTGAAGGATCACCGCAGAGTTGATTGAAAAAAGTCAATAAGACACAATTGAAATATCACACATATAGATTCAAATAGCCTATTCAAGTCGATTCCGTGGGTTGGATTACTTCTTTTCTATTCGCGATGATTCCACATTTCAAGCTTCACGAGGAAAGATCGTATGTATAATGACTGCGATCAACGACCAAGTCGTCACTTTTATCTACATATAGAAATGAAGTGCGACCGAGCAAGCAGTATTGTATGTAGTACGATCAATCAAGCCTATCGCTGATTGCGCGGCCGTTGATTGAACATTTTCTGTTTTTCATCGAGATTGGGTTAGTGTTAAGTTAATAGTGCCTATCGGCTTGGATTAGATTTGTGCATCTTTCTCCCATGCTTTCCGTTGGTAAACAACCAACCAACTCGTTTAGTTCTTCACTACTCGTACAGGAAGGAGTCTCTTTCTGTCTGGAGGGATTCATTTTTTCTCAATCAATAATGCTTCCACGCATCTTTCTCTTTGATGAAAACAGTCTTAATAGTACTCCATCGTCTACTACTATTTCTTCTACTACTATTACAAATCAATCTCAATCAACGACGACTCTTAACGATTCTAGTTTTCCATCATCTGGCACTTCTGGCACTCAGGGTTCTTCTAATGGGATTTTCGAAGATCATCCTGGTCTTAACCCTTCAAGTGAGCATATAGTAGAGCTGCAATCTGCTATACACGAAAAATTAGGGGAGTTGGCTGATAAAGATGGACAGTCACGATCGCGTAATATCAATTTCGAGGCCTCGTCATCGAAAGCGGCTTCCAATTGCTCGGAAATTCTCAGCTATATGGGGGGCTTGGATGGTGAGCAAAAACAATTGATCAAGAAGTTGGTCAACTTTCGCATGATCGATGGTAAAAGAACGAGAGTTCGTGCTATTGTTTATCAAACTTTTCATCGCCCAGCTCGAACTGAACGCGATGTAATCAAACTTATGGTTGACGCCGTAGAGAATATAAAGCCCATATGCGAAGTGGAAAAAGTAGGAGTCGCAGGTACTATTTATGATGTCCCTGGGATTGTAGCCAGGGATCGTCAACAAACCTTAGCTATTCGTTGGATCCTTGGAGCAGCTTTCAAACGACGTATAAGCTACAGGAAAAGCAGCTTAGAGAAATGTTCATTTGCTGAGATACTGGATGCTTACCGAAAGAGGGGAATTGCACGTAAGAAAAGGGAGAATCTTCATGGACTGGCTTCCACCAATCGAAGTTTCGCGCATTTCAGATGGTGGTAAAGTGAGACCACATAAAGAGCTCTTCCTCATTCAGTCAGATTATTCAGTAAGATATTACATGACCCTTTTCCTTTTTGAATCTTCATATAGAAAGCCGGCCGTCAGCTTATAAAAGAACGATATAACAAAGATGTTGAAAACATCAAGGCCTCTATCAAAGAGGAGGTGGATAAAATAGTGGTGGACAATCTGAATTCCACCTCCTCTGTTCATAAAAAACAATGTATAGAAAGATTCTTCCTAGAATTCCTGCAAATCGTGGAAGAAAATCAAACTGATAGAAAGAGAGCTTTAAACAACGCAGCTTTTGAATCACATTCATAAACCCCGTAAGGGGGGTTCTTCTCCTCTCTCGTTCACTATCGAGAGTCTGATCGATAAATACTGTCAGGAGCAGGAGAGAGAGTAACCAGTCTTTTTCTATTTATTAAATATGCTGATCCAGAGACTTCGTCTGAAAGTCTGTGTCCTCCGCTGTCGCCAGTCGGTCGCTTTTGCGACTGACCCCGGACGTTCGGTGAACTCTACTTGTTTCGGTGAGTAGAAGTAGAGGGAGACAACCCATTTATGATTCCAGCCGAGAAGACCAGGAAAAGGAAGGATCAAGAATGTCATATATCTCAGGAGCTAGATCAGTTCCCGATAAACAAGTCAGAATTGCCTCAACAAAAATGGATGGAATTGGACCTAAAAAAGCCATTCAGGTTCGTTATCGATTAGGTATCAGTGGGAACATCAAGATGAATGAGTTAACTAAGTATCAGATCGACCAAATTGAACAAATGATAGGTCAAGATCATGTTGTTCATTGGGAATTGAAGAGGGGAGAACGAGCAGACATCGAACGATTAATTTCTATTTCTCGTTATCGTGGAATTCGTCATCAAGATGGATCGCCCTTACGCGGTCAACGAACTCATACTAATGCAAGGACTTTTCGCAAGCAAATTCGGAAATGAAAGAAGGCTACCGAAAGCCCTTGGTACTTGTCTGATCAATCACACTGATAGCTTCAATAGTTCACTGAAATTCTTTTGAGTTTTTTTTCTTGGTCTTTCACCGGTTACTAATCACGTATACGTATAGTAGGCCTCCTTCGCCACTCCACTAGTGGCTCGGCTTGGTCTCGCTCCCTTCGCCCGCCTATCGTATCGGCTCGGCTTCGTCCTAGAAGCGACTGCTTCCGCCTCTCTAGGCTTCGCTATCGCTCATGACTGGTATATGATCTCTCTATGTAGTGGTCGGCCTTTGACGAACTTCGCCAGAAGCGACTAGTCGCTTCCCGAATGCCTCTTGACTATAGTATGGTCTAGTCTTTCCAATGCCTCCTTCCTTGCCGCCGCTACTAGGAGAGTCAGCAACGTCGCTTGCATTCTAGAAACGGTAGCTTCCGCGCCCTTCCTGCCTGCTTAAATTGATGTGAATGATCGTGACAGCTCTTCAAATCCTTTGAAGTCTGATTAGATATGTCATTGAAACAAAGTTCTTCCGTTCTGTCTCTGTTTTCTTTTCGGATTCCGAGGATGAGCCGGCCGATCCTAACTAACATCATTTATGAGGAGCCGGACGACGAGGCCTCCTACTCAGATAAAGATGTCTCCGACGCGACTATCCCGGCAAGAACAACGTCATTCTATTTGGATTTTTTGGAGGGACAAAAGAGATATGCTTTCTATCAGTCCCAAGCAGATACCGCCCCCCCATGCTCCCACGGTCCGCTTACCGAGGAATAGAAAGGGAGGACCCGGGGCCAGAGCAAGTTGGGTTGGGGTATAGAGCCGTAAGCGCGGTGGGGGGTGACAGAGGACGTGCTCGTACGGTTCATATAAGGGGTATGAGATGGTCGTTGATTGTTGGGAACTTTCACTCCTCTATATTCGAAATATGCCTCTCTAGGAGCATTACGATCTGCAGCTCAAATGGTCCCTTATGAAGTCTCTATTGGTCTTATTCTTATTGTGCGCCTTGTGAGCGCGTTTGGATCCGCCAAGGCAATCGCTCGGATCTTCCCCTAACCCAACCCGGGAACGGACCGGAGGGAACCGCAGCATGGGGAATGTCCGCGTCTCGTCGCAAGGCTCATTTTGAGTTGTGGGTCATAGGGCGGGCTTCGGGCGGGCAGTGCAGTCCGGGGCACAAGGGTCCTGGTACTATCCAGGTGCGAAGAACCCCGGAGGTGACTGCAATGAGCAGAAATGTCACTCACCGGCCTAAACGACGAGCAAACACTCGAACGTGAGAGCAAGGGATCACCCAACGAATGGACGAGCTCCGACGGAGGGAGGAGAGAGGGAGGCAAGAACCATGCTTTCAGAGAAGTGGCGGTCCGAATCTTATCTGAACTGCGAGAATAACTGACTAAGCCGTGCCGTAAGGGGGGCATTCTCCACACGGGACGGGGCCAAGCCCAGTATGGGTGACAGATCGGCCATTGGAGTACTCCGGGATATACACCAGGGCAATAAATGTCGAGCATACGACGATGCCGCCCGTTTTCATTTCGTGGAAGTCCCCGGCAGAGGAAAGGGCTGTAGGTGATGGCGCGTTCTGCTTCTTATCTAGAGAGGGGCGCAGAAATCGTTCCTATGGGGTCGTGCGTGGCAGCTGGTATAGATGAATAAAGGCGGGCCGCTTGAACGGGACCTATTCTCTTAATAGGCGGCAAAGCTGAATAGGAAAGGGGGCCGAGCTGACTGATGAGTGCCTTTTTAGTCAATAGAAAAAAGGTCTCATGTGGAGCTAACATGGCTGGCTACAAGTATAGCCAAATCAAGATGAGACGGGACGGACGGTCAGAGGCCGCAGCGGGACTACCAGAGGAAAGCCCGCCCCCGCTAGCTAACATAGATATCTATTCCCGGATAGCAGTAGTCTCTATTAGAATCTCTTCCCGACCAGGCCAGGCCGAATCGGGCCACCACGTCGGGATGGGAATGGCTCAGCCCACATGCATCATTTGATGAAAGCACTCCAGTCGCCTCCTCGAAGTGGCTTGTCAACCACCGGACCGTAGCTCCTCACCAAATGCCCTTGGGTTGGGGCAACACGGCACATGAGTAGTTCGCTCCAGGACCCCACCCCCTCGAGAGCAGGATGCCGGCCGAGATGGAGCTGGGAGCCAACCTATACTTTCCTTGGGCTTGCCTTGCCCCATCATCTAAATAGACGGGCGGGCGCCGAAAAGGAACCAGCCCAGCCTCTTCCAGAAAGCTTTGCTTGGTAGGCGCTGCCTACTCACTCGGACAATGCTCTGAACACGAAAGTTTGCAGTTCAGCCCCCTTCTCTTCTCCCATGCTGAGTCACAGGCAGCGCCTCGGAAAGCACGGACGAGCCACATGCAGGGAAACTTGCACGTGTGGTTCTGGCCGGGGACCCCGGTATACTGTACTAATATGTGTAGGTCCCCGTAATTCGAGTGAGATTGTCATGGCGCAAAAGCAGATATGGTCCGGTATTCCCTTGTTCCCCGTATTGGTTATGTTCCTCATTCCTCGTCTAGCAGAAACTAATCGAGCTCCGTCTGATCTCCCAGAAGCGGAAGCTGAATCAGTTGCAGGCTATAATGTAGAATATGCGCGGGATGCGATCCTTAATAGTTCACTGTTGGCGGAAGCCAATGTCCCGGGGTCCCGGGGACTCATTCTGACTGAAACAAGGGGTGGGTCTTTACCAACTTCAAAATCCAAAGATTTTAGGGAAGAAAAAAGAGGGGCAGGGTACTCTTCATTCTTCATTCGAAACTAATGAATGTCGGGTCGGGGGTTTCTGCCTTGTTATCAAAAAGGGGAGGAGTTGGGTAAAGCAAACTCCCTCCTTGGACGAGCACGGGGCTTAGTCAAGTAGAACCGGGTTGCGCTGCTTGATGCTCCGATCGAAAACAAATCAGTGGGGCCATGCCGGTACGACAGAATATGCGTTAGAAAGGTCAATCCCTCCCCTAAAAAAAGAAACCGGGCCGAACTTCTAAAAAGCAGCCCGCCCGCTTCCATAGAACAATATCGTGGCAACGTAGACCTAAGTGGTAATATTGGATCCTGGGGAACCATCACAAGTACGGCCGGCCTGCCTATATTTGAACGAGAATGCCGTGTCGTCCAGCGGAGCTTAGAAGAAGGTGACTCGGAGCCTAGAAGAAGGTGACTCGCGCAGACAGCTGACTCCTTTTCAATAGAAAGGAATAGCCAAACCAACCCAGCTGGCTGGTCAATCTCAGAGATCTTATCGGCCGGCAAACCGGAGACGGACGACCACGGTCCCGACCGTCACCAGCACCGGAGGTTTACTAATCAATGAACCCCCGAAACCCACTTTCTTTTCTGACCAAGCCGGAACAAACCGTCATGGTCACGACATGTTGTTGATATTGATTGAGTTGGAGGGACTTTCGCTGACTGAATCCATCCATCAAACTAGACCCCGGTAACCTTCGTAACCAAAGCGTCACGACAGAATTCAAAGGCTTTGGATTCTTAAGTAGTCGGGGGCAAGGAGGAGCACGTAGGAATGCCGACCACTACATAAGCCACTAGTAGCTGAGAGAAAGCGAGCAGCAAGCAGCAAGCAGCTTCAAAAAAGCCGTTGCGCTCCCGCCGTCCCCCCCGAGGCTCCCGCGCCTTCTGAAGAAGCGTCGGCTTCAAAGCCCCTATTACGAAAAACTCACCTCAAGGGCTTCGCGAAGCGAGCCCTTATCATGATAGGGAAAGCCGTAGCGCGCCTTACTGACTTTAGATAAAGACTAGGACCCCGCTGAAAAACGTATGCGCGGCCGTTGCTTGCTGGCTGAAAAGCCTATTAGTAAAACGCGCGTTGGCCTTTGACGTAATAATCGTTTTGAAGCTGAAAAACGCTTATTACTATAAATTCAGGCGCGTCAGCCTTTAACTATATAAGCGTTTTTCGGGGGGCGCGCTATCGTTTTTAAGCTGGCTGTTATAAGTAGCGCGCTAGCGCGCCTTCCCTCCTTCTCTCACTTCGGAAAGATTGAGCAGTATTTTCTTATGATGACCTGGTCGAGAGAGTACGAGACATCGGTGTAAAAGATTGAGTGGGATCAGTGAGGTTGGTTATAGTGACGGCCTGGCCTGAAGTGCGCGGCTTACGAAAAGGTAAGCGGTTAGGTTGACTTTGCCCCCTTTTTTGGCTTTTTCTGAATCTTCCCATTTTTATTCTCCGCGGGATCTCTGTTTCCCAGCCACTGACGGTTCCGTTCGGTCCTCTTCCCAATGGGTATGGTATATGAACGTGAGAGCAGAGCAGGAAGTTCTAGCATGACGAAAGATTCTATTCCAAAAGGCCGAGTGAACTGCATGTGTCCTGCCTCCGGGGAGCCTATCGAATGAATGATTGAAGAAAGAAATGCACTGACTTTGTTCATAGTTCGTTTTTCGACACGCCTTTTAGCTCGTAGTGGAGCATAAAAAAAAGCAATTTCGCTCAGCGTCCATCTGCTGATTACTTTTTGAAGGCGCGCGCGAGAAAGAGAAGGCGCTCCTATTTCATACTTTAGATATGCCTTACCATTGAACCATTGAAAGTGCACGCCCACTTCCGTTTCCTTGCAATGAGCTTCCTCCAGGGGGCATTCTCCACAAACTGAGTGTTTCCAGAGATTGATTTTGTCCCCTGTTCCATCCACCCAGGTGGTGATTGAATTAGATTCCATGTTTTAATCATTCCCATCCACCCGGCCGGGAAAGACTCATCTCCTATTTTCTGAGCCTATATAGTAATCTAGTCATTCTTCGAAAGGTTTTTCTCTACCATTACCATTAAGCTATTTCCGCCCCCCTCCCTTCAATAATGGTCGAAGATGTTAGAGTTCTCCATCAAATTTGAGCTCTGAGCATTCGGCTGACACTCCCACCGCGACACCCGGTTGGCAAACCGTTTTCAAGACTACCCTGCCGTTCCATAACAATTCTTTCATGATTTGATCTATACGCTCTTCCACCCCTGTCAAGGTTCTATCAAATATTTCCCAGCACCACCTTTATAAGTTTGACTCTTCCAGGGAGCGATAGCCACCGTACCGATTGCTCCAGTTCAATTCTTCTTCGTTGGATTTTCTCTATGACCGCGTACCAGTCTTTCTTGCTTGTCTTTTTCCCGGGGACTTACTTGACTTTATATGAATAGATTTCACTCCTAGCTGCACTGATGCCCATAATATCTTGGATTCTTCTCTGGGCTCTCTTCTCTTAGAGGAGCTTTTCCTTGAGTGAATTGCTGCTCCAGAGGCTCTGCAGAACTGCTCTAGAATTTATCGGAGACCCGTCAGCTTCCTTGGATGATGCTTCCCCTACGTCTTTCGTGTCATCGGCGAAAAGCCAATGATTCATTGCTCTTGCAGTCGGGGCTAGAAGCATACCTTTGATCCCCCTTCTGTTGAGTCATCTACCCAGGATTTCGGCAATCATTATGTATAGGTAGGGGGATTCCTCTGCGACTTTTGAAAGCTTCCTGGTCTGCCATTTACCATTGCTGCAATCCAAGACTTTGAAATGCAGGGCTATTATAAAAGAAAGATTCTTTGAAAGATGAATCTCCAATTTAGCCTGTCATATGCGCTGTCCATGTCCAGTTTGACTATCATCCGTCTTCTTTTCCCTCGTTTGGCTTCATAGATGGCTTCTTGGACACAACATACGTTCTCCGTGATGCTTCTGTCCTTGATGAAAGCTCCCTTGCGCCTTCCTGGCTGTGAATGAAGTTCTTTCTCCCCAATCTGTTTGCTATGACCTTTGTCGCTGTGGAAGGTCTGAATCTCTCTAACTTATCAGGTCTGGTTTCCTTTGGGATCAGGGAGATAAATTATGAGTTTACTGACCCCGCGTCCCATTTCTCCTAAATTCCACTAGATCTCGTTTCAAGTAGTCCCGGAATAGGTTCACTTGAAAGCCGTCCGGGCCTGGGGCTTTATTTGGCTTGTTCTCGAATATTACCTAATAGTTTCAGTACTCACTGGTTCATCAAGGAATGTGTCATTCCCAGTCAGACCTATCTATTTTCCAGCATCCTTTCTTGGCTTGCTATTCTATCACCTCTTCTCCGACGTTTCGACGTTTTTTGCCAAAAAGAAAGAAGGTTGTTGCCTCGCCTCTTTCTCCTTCTTGATCTCGTCTCGTTTGCAGGTTCCCTGGTCATTCTGAATTGAAGCTATGAAGTTGGAATTTCGACGATTGACAATGCTTAGCAACCGTATTGAGAAATAGTCTGAGAATCTCTTCTTTTCCAGTTTCTAATGGTTGCTCTAATATACCCAGCTTCCTTCTCACTCACATAGTGAGTCTGTTGCATCCGATTTTGTGATTTGCCTTTTTCTTATTTAAAGTTTCGTGATTATATCCACTTCAGTCTTCCTTTCTTTCCTCCCTGTCTTTCTGGAAGCTCCAGGTCCAGGATTTGAGCTTTGCTTTGAGTTCAGCTTGAGTTCACAGTTTCCTTCTCCACTTGCTGCTTCCTGGTTCATCACACCCTGGATTCCCAAACCATGTCTGATCGCATCTGAATGGAATGGGTCCCAGCTTTGGCCGTTCTAGGCAGTGGCAGTTCTATTGGCCTGTGATCAGAGACTAGACGTCGGGATGACAGCCATCTAATTCTGCCCAGGAGCCCTTCCCTTCCCTTCACTGATTATAGGCTATAGGCTATAGTGGGTTGGTTTGGCTATTCCCCTATGATCAGACCTGTTTCTGCCCTACTAAAAAGGTAAGGCAACCGCTTGAGGGTCTTCAGTCCTCTCCTCAAAGCCTGTCTTTTCTAACATAGCGCTGAACTGCTCCATGTGACTTCTGTTTTTATTGTGCCCGCCTATGCTTTCAGAAGAAAAACTATTATGAATATCACAGACCTCCTTGGTTTTCCATTTCTTTCACTATGGAATCAATGAAGGCCTTTCTCCTACCAGGGGTCGGGGGTCCCCTGATGTTTAGGATTCAAAATCTGCTTCCTGCATGTCGGGGATGTGCTTTTGTGCCACCACTCTCCTCGGTCGATATTATCCAGGTTAATGATAGTTGTTTCTACCGTTCGTAATGTTCCATTGGGGAAGACACTTTTCGCAAACCTCTCCCCCCTCCTCTAGTCTGCATTCCTTAAGGCAAATCATATCTGGTTTTCTCTTTTTGCAAAGAGTCTAAACAGCCATTTGTTTGGGGTCGCTGTCCAGGCCCCAACCATTCCATGATAGAATTTGCATTTGGCCCCTCTTCCACTTTTTCTTTTTTCTGGTCACTACTGTGAAATCCTGTAGCGCCGGTACCTACGGACCAGAAACCTGTTCATTTTCTTCGCCAGGTGGCTATAATTCTGAATATTCTAGTATGGTTATGGGAGTCAGGGTCGTCTCCTCGGCTGCTACCTTCCCCAAGGTCGGGATTGCGTCTGTTCGGGCTTGGGCGGTTTGTCTCCTTGATTTCTATTCATTGGGCTTTCTTTCTGATTCCCACTCCTTGCTGCAAGAAAGAACCTTCCTTCGGATCTTTGGGCGGTGTTTGGACTTCGGATAGCCCCTCTCTTGCTCGCGGGGCAATAACAATAGCCGGCAGTGTCTGCTCATCTGAAGGTCCCAGCAAGCAAGCAACGGCTGAAAAGCCTATTAGTAAAACGCGCTAGCGCGCTTTAGTTTTGAAGCAAGCTGAAAAGCCTATTAGTAAAACGCGCTCATACGTTTTTCAGCTGGCTTCAAAGCCGCTAGCGCGCGCATACTTTTGAAGCTGAAAAACGCTTATGACTATCTATTAAAGTCAAAGGCCCCCCCTTCTTTATTATAGGGCTATGGAGTCACTTTCACTTTAGTTAGGGCTATGGAGTCAGGGGCCTGGGCCCTAAAGGGGGCCTTTGAAAAGCGCAACGGCTTTGAAGCTAGCCGTTGCTTGCTCGTGACGGGGACTCTATCATGATCTAACGAATCTACAACTCTCTTTACTGAGCGAGACTCTATCCAGATCTAAATAATCCGCCAAAGAGCCTTCTTCTAACTAGGAGAGTCAGCAAGCTACCGGAAGCGAAGCTTCTGGCTCCCCCCCTTTGAATTTCCAATTCCTCCTTTTCGTTCTACTTAGGTGGAGCAATCCGAACTCTCGACAGAATATAAAAGAGGACCGCAGGCCTGTGTAGACACCTCAACGAACTCATGTGGACACTCCTCAGCCCGAGGACAATCTCTCAAATACACATAAGGACCCGTTTTTCTTTTCTTTGCTGATTCCTCTCAATAAAATTTGCCATGTTGCACTAAGTTACTTACGGATGTATGCATGCGGTCCGGGAACACTTTGGGGTGAACACCCATCCGAACAAGTAGGGTCAATAGTTCAGCATTTAGGCCGTAACATTTAGCAACAAACAAATCTTTAACCCAACAAGTGCTCTCCGAACCAAGCTAGGTAGTCTCCTATCACTAGGCTCACCAACCAACCTGGACTTTGATTCTTATTATTCCTACCGGATATAAAAACCATAAGGATTGTTTCCAGCCATGAGTTCCCGAAATAAGCGCTCTTGGGTGGGGTGGGCCATCATTCGCCAGGTCTTTGAGTGCCCGTCGTACCACGTGGTTGGTGCACTAGGCTGATCGAGACTCTACTTTTCGGATCTGGCACCTGCGCCCGGCCCGGTCTGCCAGCTCGTCTGGCTCTACGTCCGGTCGTGCGTGGTATGTTCGCGATTCGTACAAATGGAACGCATCGCGTACTATAACCTTCCTTTATTGGGCTGGGCCATTCCATCAAATCTTTGAGAAGGGGCCCAATCTCGTATTTGATGGTCGGCGTGGCGATAGGCTTCGCTTCTACGACTGGCTTCCCAGCCGTTGCAAACACTGAGCGAGAACGGTAAGGGGCGCACAAACAATGTCGTTGCGCGGGGATGCGATTCGCCAAGCTGGGGCAAACAAAGCCGTCCGGCCCTACCGGATTAGGAATGCGAAGGCCTTTCCTTCGAAAGGCGGGAAAGAAAGAGCTATGCTATTGACCGACCCTTTCGTAGTGACTTCGAATCAATAGGCCTCCCCTTTTTTCTCATTTTTGATGAGGCGGGCCAAATAGAGAATGAAATGCAGAAATAGGGGAAGGGGATGGTCGCCTTTTTTTTTGGTTTAAGGGCCCTACTGAAGTACCAAAGGCTTTCGGGGCTTACACCCTCTTTCAGTAGCGCCCTTAGAATCTAAGCCCTTTGAAGCGCCAGTAGTTGTAGCTGTGGCCACACCAACCCTTTCGTTCTTATCGCTCCGGGTTCCGATCTATATGACCTCCGGGCGGTACAAAGTACACCTCTTCCGTAGAGGCAGGTAGTAACCTAACCTTTAAGAGTCTGTTCAAGGGGGGAGCCCTCTTATCTATCAATGGAAAGAAATCAGTGCGTAGCGTGATAAGGAATCCTAGAAAAGATCGATTGAAACTCCCTCCCCGGTCCCACGAAGATCTCTACGTACTTGTCCAGTCCAGGACAACTGAGATCTTCCGGCCTATATAGTGACGGTGCGTGGGAGCAGCTCAAGCAAAGAAGAGTCTGGTCCGGTCTGAATTCAGGCCCGGCCCGCCCGTCTGCTGCTAGGTCCGGGAATGGCGCCAGGCGAGGGCGCCGCTATGCCCCGCTGCTCTGCTGCGGCCGGCCCCCGGACTATGCAAAAGAATCGAGGCCGGGAGGTCTCGTCCATAGTGGTTCCCCCCCGCCCCCCCCCCGAACAAATAGGCCTAGATCTATGCCCCTTAATGAATCGAATGGTCCTTCGACCTTCGTTTGATTCCGACGGCCGGCATAGATCTCATGAGACCCGCCCACTATGACTACGAAAAAAGGCCTGCCCTTTTCCTTCGCTACTAGGAGAGTAAGCAACTTCTATTAGCGCCGGACCGTCGAGTCGAATTGATCGTGTCATGTGCAACGTCCATCAATGATGGTTCATTAATGTCCATTGATTTAGACTCCTTCCCCCTTCCCTTATACGAAGAAGATCGAGAGGGGCCCGAAAGCCCCCAAACCCAGAACGGAAACGGAAGCCTTTCGACTCACTCTCGTATGGCTCGCCCTCGAGCCCTGGGCAGGTCGGCCGGGTCTTTCCCTGTTGTTCTGTTCCCGCCACGAGAAAGACGCACGGAAGAGGTATGCCCAGCGCGTGGAGGATCCGTTGAGAGTGTCCGTTGTCTCGGTAGGGAACAGTACGATCTTTTCCCCTATTTTATTGAATCAATAAAAAAAGAGGTCAGTGCTACGGCCCCCTATTGTTTGATCCAATATTGACCGGGGACGAGCCCCGACTTCCATAGGTCCTTGGTTCGACCTCCCGTAGCGGTCCTTGCTTTTAATAAAGCGGAGCGGGGCCAATTTCTCGTACTTGCTCAGTGTGCCCCCCTTTCGTCGAGTGCCCCGCCCGGTTCACTGGGCTGTTGGCCTACCAAGCACTTGCCCGCGGCTCCTGCCGCCCGCCAAGCGGGCGGAGCGCTCGTTATCCTTACTGTTCTCTCTGCTGGGCCCCCTCCCATTGCTCTAGCCATAAGCTATGGCAGCTCCAGCTCGCACCCACAGGGGCCCGCCCTGCGAGAGGCCAGAGTGGGCTCAGCGGTCAGCCCCCATTCGAATTACGTTAGGGGTTGTTTCGCTTTTGCCAGATCTAGAGAGATACTACGAGTCCTCCGTCCCAGATTCCCTCGCCGCGGCCATCTGGTTCACCGGTACTACCAAAAACTCTCATGCTTACGTTACTGTTACTGATGTAAGTATTATCTCGGACCACGAAGACCCCAGTCGTGCTTCTGGTTTCCATTCCCATCATCATATTGAAGTTGGAAACTCCTCGTGCTCTGCCATAAGAACTTGGAGTCCGTCTCATGGTGAAGGTAAGGTAACGCTGTGATTCTTGCTCAAAAAACTGACCGAACGCGTTCGAGTTATTGGCTCGTCCGACCCGGCAGCATTCATGAGTCGCTCGTTCAACTGTCCCTCGGAGACACGGTCGAGAAGTGCCCCCCCCCAAGCCGCCCCCCGTCCTTTTTCTTTCTCTCGGTCCCACCCCCAAAAAAGCTCCCTAAAGAAATGGATCAAAAAAAGGGGGGACTTCTGCAACGGGCTATGCCACCCATTACTTATGAGGGAAGTCGCATCCGTCCCATCGCAAGCACCTACAATGTCATGATCACATTGGTTTACCCTTTTTTTTTTTCTTTGGTAGTTCAACGGACGGTCGCCCCTCCAACAAGAAAAGGTAGAAATATTGAAACTTCTCTGCCATTTGGATCGGAGAATTTATGGAGGAAATCGGGTTTGAAATTTCCAGAAACCGCACGATTATATAGCCAAAGGGAATACGCCGCGCCTAAAATCATCCCAAGCGCTGCTAATGTGGCTACTAAGCTATTTCTTTGGAAAGCTCCTACTGAGATGGGAAATTCCCCGATAAAGCTGCTAGTACCAGGTGAACTCATATTGGCCAAAGTGGAAGAGAAGGAAATGGTAGGGAGATTCGGCATGGTGCTCACTGAACCTCCGTAATATCTAGCAAGTCGAGTCTTATGTCGGTCATATAGAACACCAACACATAGAAAAAGGGCTGGAGGAACCGGTCCATGACTTGACATCGGTGGAATGCTACCTCCAATTCCCTGTATGTTCGATAGAGCCAAATATTCCCCCCCGGAGTACGCCGATTACCCCCCGAACCGTACAAGATAGTTACCACCTATCATACGGCTTTCTAACTCCACTTCTTTTTCTGGTCGTTCCGCTCTGTCGGATCGATGGTAGTATCAGAGATCTGTAACCCCCCGACATTTTGGACAGAATGGTTCCTGCTTCCTACCCATAGTTAGCATGTATCTCCCCGGGTCATACTTTAGTATCACATCGTAGACCCCCACCCCAACTCTATCTTCCTTATCGGTGAACCGGAACATAGTGCATAGGTACTATTCGATGCAGCGGGGACGAGACGACGTGACATACTACGATCACGTACAGAAGTGCTGCCCTTCGGCTCGGCAATATGGAACCTCTCAACTGCTCCCGTTCCTTTATGGGGTCCTATCGGGATAGGTAGGCCCAAGCTTTCCCCTCCCCCCGACCGAGCAGTAGTTCCCCACGGCTGACAAATAGGAGTTTAGGCCGTAAAAGAAAGGCACCGGCCCCCCACTGGGATTTTGCTTTCCTTATCTACGCGCGCACTGCGTCAGCACTGGCGAAAAAGAGGTCGGCTTTACTGAAGAAGAAGGGGCGGGCCGGGTGCTTGCTTGTGGGCCCCCCTCTGCAGCAAGTGCTTGTTGGACCCCCACCCCCGTTTCCCGAGAGGGGGCCGGGCTGTGTTTCCCCAGCGGCCGGCCAGTGGCGGCAGAAAACGAACTCGGGTGGGCTCCGCGCGGTTCGCGTTTTCTTGTTAAGAGAGCTTATCATTCTCTTATAGAAGCCCGCGTCCACGCCGGGGACGGGTAAAGCCCAGCGAAGCAGCAGGGAGCACTGAGCAATGGGGGGGATGAGGGCGACTCCGCCCATGGGTTGGACCACACCACAGGCGGAAGTCCTTCCACGACAGGAGAAGGGCAGCGTCCTCGTTGTCGGACCGGAACAAGAGACGGGAGCTAGTCGTTGGAGGGAAGACGACGGCTCGTGGAGTGCGACTCCCTTTTACTAATAGGGTAGGGGAGCCGTCACGTGATAGGGGCGCTAGCGCTTATAGCAGCCAGCTGAAAAAGGCTAGCTAGCTATAGCTACTTATTTCATTGCAGCCAGCTGAAAAACGGAAGGGCTCCCGCGCGCACCGTCAATAGTAATGGTGCGCGGGAGCGCTCTTCCGTTTTTCATGAAGCTCGGCTTCAAAAAAGCCCCTATCACGTGACGGCTCCCGCCGTCCCCCCCGAGGCTCCCGCGCCTTCTGAAGAAGCTGCTTGCTGCTTTCTGTTCAAGCTCCGCTCGCTGCCTCCCCACCCTTGCTTAGCGTTCCACTTGTGATCCTGGATGCAGTGGAGGATTTTGATAAATGCGCCCGAATGTTCCCCCCTCCCTCCATAAGACCCTACTTCTCTTTCCCCCCTCGAGAAAGAGAAAGAAAAGAAGAAAGGATTGATTCTCTTCTTTCATGTGAACGGCCCTATCTTGTATCGAATGGTTTTTCGTGCTATACACCACGTTGAGAAACACCAACCTCCTATGTACCGTACCATTTGGGTACCTCGAAAGGGAGGTGCTCCTTATGATGCTACGGACGGCTGTCCGAAGTGCAATGACGGGGTAAACTCGGACTCGGATAGGATAGGATTGTGCGTGCCGGGCCCTTCGTGTGTCCATATTTTGGCCGAGTTCCCCGTACCGTAGGCCCCTATGTTACGCGGCCGTAATATTTTGTTACGTTCCACCGCTGTTACGCCAGAAATCCAAGGTTCCACACGAGCTCCCGTTCTGCGGCGTGGTGGCAGGACCGCTAGGGGATTGGCTCCGGGTGTAGGTAGGGTCAAATCTGCAGGGGTCATGCAAATACATAGGCCCCTTCCCTTCTGCCGAGTTGTTTAGAAGGCGCTTTCCGTTCTACGGTCCCTCGGAGCGAAGGGTTAGGCAGGTAGTACGGGCCCTCTGACTTCCAGCTATGTGCTGTGCGGCTCCCGCGAAGCGAATGAAGGGAAGCTCGAAGCTTTCCAAACCCCGCGGCGGCTTATCTTATGTAGTGGTCGGCCTTATAAAGCTCGCTAAGCTTCGCTTCCCCCCCCAGACCCCCCCTAGTAGTCGGCATTCTATAAGCGACGTCGTCGAGTCTACGAAGCTTTGCTTCTTGTAGTCGGCCCGTAATGCAATGCCTCCCTTCATTTGCTTGCCTCCTTCCAGCCCAGAATGCTTGGCCTCCTGCGCCAAGTCGATCTTTTAGGCTTGGCTTCGTCCCGGAAGCGAAGCTTCTACGACGAGTCGCTTCTCCCCTTCTCCACTCTCTCTGGCGGAGAAAGCTCTTCGAGCTTCCGGGTGAGCTTACGCTTACTCTCAGCCTCTTTGATTGGTAGGCGGGCGCCCCCTACTTAAGATGAAAATCAAGGGCAACCTTTTGATTATGTCGTGACGCTTTGGTTAGGCCGACTACTCTACTTACTATAGGCTACTTCTAGCTTCTATAGTGGCCCTTCCGCTTTGGTGTAGTTGTAGTTTGTATTGGTACTGAATGAACATATCAAACAAAGGCGAGCAGTATAAGCCCTTCTCCGGCCTGGGAAAAGCAGCGAACTCTATAAGCTAGGGCTTTGTTCACCTTTGGACACGAACACTATTCCGTTCTCAGCGGAAACCCGCCTTAGAGATTGAACGTCGACTTATCTTATTGCCGTTCCATCTAAGACAGCGCTGATAGCTTGTAGTGAACAGCCCCCCTTGCTACTATGATAGAGAGCCGTCTGCTTGCTTGTTGCCAAACCAACCCTGTTCGCCTTTCTTTTGAATCAAAGTAGGTCGCGACTGTTGTATTGTAGTCGGTCGGGGGAAGCTACCGCTTCGTAGACAGCTCCGCTTCCTCGTCTTGCTTCTGGCAAAGCTTCTACTTTGCTTGCTTCTCTCGCGCTTGCTTGCGCGAAGGCGTCAGATTTTCGCTAGGTCCAAAAGCTTCCGTCAAAGCGAAAGATCTGATCAAACAGAAACGCATATTGAGCGCAGCTGATATGCGGCTACGGCTAGGCGATCATATCATGCCATATAAGACGTCATATATGGATAGAGAGATCCCCTAGATATACAGATAGAATAGATGTTCATGGATAGACAGACATTCCATTGATTCACGAAATGGCTCGTCGATCCAAATGAATCATTCTTCTGGTCTCTCTCCGCCCCCCGCCCCGAAACTGACCCACGGCACAGCGCCCATTCGCTTCGCGCGCGGGAAGGCAACGAAGTTCAGTTCAAGAGACCGCAGCGGAGTGGAGCAGCCGCGACACGAAGTTCCTTACCTTAGCTGGATCTCGCTGGTGCCACCTAAACGGTAGGTAGGCGGCGGATGTGTGACGTTTGGAGTTGCCGTTCGTGCACCTGTCCCCAATG